CTAGATGTGAAAATAGGTGGAATTCCTGAAGAAAGGCTATAAGAAGAATAGGTGGAAATCAATATGCAAAAAGAAAAAACAATGGCTAATGCCAGAAAAAGAATCAATCTATAAATAGAGTTCAGGTTCGAATTCCGTTAGGAATATCTATAATCTTAGCGAAATGAAAGAATTCCTCATGATTCTTAATTTATCTACTTGATCTTTTTGAAAATGAGGTCGTTGAACTTGAAACTTCACTTATTGAATTGAGTTAAAGAATGGAATTGGATTCAGTTGGATCGTATCAGTGAAATCGAGTACTAACTCCCATTTCTTATTGGATTAAGGGCTCAACTTTCTTTCGGACATTTTTTTGTTTTTTAGGTTTGCAAAATGAAAGAAGACTCTCTTTTGATTATTTTTTCTTATGAGAATTGATCTTACTACTTCTGGTCCTGGGGTTTCCACACTTGAAGAAAAAAACCAGGGGCGTATCGTTCAAATCATTGGTCCGGTACTGGATGTAGCCTTTCCGCCGGGAAAGATGCCTAATATTTACAACGCTTTAGTAGTTAAAGGTCAAGATACTCTTGGCCAAGAAATTAATGTGACTTGTGAGGTACAGCAATTATTAGGAAATAATCGAGTGAGAGCTGTAGCTATGAGTGCAACAGATGGTCTGATGAGAGGGATGGAAGTGATTAACACAGGAGCTCCTCTAAGTGTTCCAGTTGGTGGAGCGACTCTCGGACGAATTTTCAACGTTCTTGGAGAACCTGTTGATAATTTAGGTCCTGTAGATACACGCACAACATCTCCTATTCATAGATCTGCGCCTGCCTTTATACAGTTAGATACCAAATTATCGATTTTTGAGACAGGGATTAAAGTAGTGGATCTTTTAGCTCCTTATCGCCGTGGAGGAAAAATCGGACTTTTCGGAGGGGCTGGAGTAGGTAAAACAGTACTCATCATGGAATTGATCAACAACATTGCCAAAGCTCATGGAGGCGTATCCGTATTTGGCGGAGTAGGTGAACGTACTCGTGAAGGAAATGACCTTTACATGGAAATGAAAGAATCGGGAGTCATTAATGAACAAAATATTGCAGAATCAAAAGTAGCCCTAGTCTATGGTCAGATGAATGAACCGCCGGGAGCTCGTATGAGAGTTGGTTTAACTGCCCTAACCATGGCGGAATATTTCCGGGATGTTAATGAACAAGACGTACTTCTATTTATCGACAATATTTTTCGTTTCGTCCAAGCAGGGTCCGAAGTATCTGCTTTATTAGGGAGAATGCCTTCTGCTGTAGGTTATCAACCGACTCTTAGTACAGAAATGGGTTCTTTGCAAGAAAGAATTACTTCTACCAAAGAGGGATCCATAACTTCCATTCAAGCAGTTTATGTCCCTGCGGACGATTTGACTGACCCCGCCCCTGCCACAACATTTGCACATTTAGATGCCACTACTGTATTATCCAGAGGACTGGCTGCCAAAGGGATCTATCCAGCAGTAGATCCTTTAGATTCAACGTCAACCATGCTTCAACCTCGGATCGTTGGCGAGGAACATTATGAAACTGCGCAAAGGGTTAAGCAAACTTCACAGCGTTACAAAGAACTTCAGGACATTATAGCTATTCTTGGGTTGGACGAATTATCCGAAGAGGATCGTTTAACTGTAGCAAGAGCACGAAAAATTGAGCGTTTCCTATCACAACCCTTCTTCGTAGCAGAAGTATTTACGGGTTCCCCGGGAAAATATGTTGGTCTAAGAGAAACAATTAGGGGATTTCAACTGATCCTTTCCGGAGAATTAGATAGTCTTCCTGAGCAGGCCTTTTATTTGGTAGGTAACATCGATGAAGCTACCGCGAAGGCTCTGAACCTAGACGAGGAGAGCAAATCGAAGAAATGACCTTAAATCTATGTGTACTAACTCCTAATCGAATTATTTGGAATTCGGAAGTGAAAGAAATCATTTTATCTACTAATAGTGGTCAGATTGGTGTATTACCAAATCACGCCCCCATTGCCACGGCTGTAGATATAGGCATTTTGAGAATAGGTCTGAAGGGACAATGGTTTACAATAGCCTTGATGGGTGGTTTCGCTAGAATAGTCAATAATGAAATAACCGTTTTAGTAAACGATGCGGAAAGGGGTAGTGACATTAATCCAAAAGAAGCTCAGCAAACTCTTGAAATAGCGGAAGCTAACTTGAGTAGAGCTGAAGGGAAAAGACAAACAATTGAGGCGAATTTAGCTCTCAGACGAGCTAGAACGCGAGTAGAGGCTATTAATGCAATCTCGTAATTAGTTGTTGGCGTGGCCAAATAATAAAAAGAGGTTGTGTTTATATACTCTTTTTTTGATTCTGCCGACTCAATCAAGGGTAATCGGATTCTGATGCAAGGAAAAAATCAATCAATTCAATAGAATAGGAGTAGCAGGGAATGGAAAAGGTACAAAATAAATAACAAAGAATAAAGAAGGCGGGTAGAAATACTTATTAGATACCATTGACTGCGGTATCTAATAAGTTCTACCTACTATTGGATTTGAACCAATGACTCCTGCCGTATGAAAGCAATACTCTAACCACTGGGTTAAGTAGGTTATTTATCATCACAAAGAGAAACAAAAGAAACCCCTCACATTGATGGATTATAGATAGAATTTGACTTCTAAGCAATATTCTCACAGGAAACATATGAGAGATCAATCATGTCTTGTCAAGATGAATAGTACTATTCATCTTGACAAGACATGAAATACAAAGTAAAATATTTCTCACAAATAAAAGGGCTATAGCTCAGTTAGGTAGAGCACCTCGTTTACACGCGCGCCAATGTTTTTCAAAGGAGTCCATCATGCAATCAACAGAATTTCTCTTATTGAGAAATTGATGTCTTACTCCATGGATTCGAGAGAACAAGAGCCTGACAAATATTTGATTGGTCCAATTATGTAGGGTGCCCATTTGGGCACTAAAATCGAACCCATCATAGATTTGATAATTGATAAGGTCAATATTCAGACCACTCAATGCTAGGTAGAATGAGTAGAAGGACCTCAAAAAAATCTCTTTTCGTCCTATGAACTTTAAGGTGTATAAAGTTTCATATTTGACGCTTTGAGCAGAGCGATAGAGACTACATTTCACTTAGGTTGATCTAGGCCATAGGCAGACCTACGTCAAGCCAACTCTTCTTTGAAACACTTTGGTATTGCTCATGAGCAGAAATACAAATACTGAATCATAGCACGTGGAGCCATCTTGTTATCTTTTTATCAAGAAAAATATGGCGGACTAGCTGATCTTTCTATCAGTTGATGAAAGAGCCCAATGCAAAAAAAAAATGCATGTTGGGTCTTTGAAACAGGTCAAATCATTTCGATAATAAAACGTTTGATCTGTTTTACCGAGAATGTCTACGGTTCGAGTCCGTATAGCCCTAATTTGGTAATGAATTGAAAATGAAAAAAAAAAAAAATGGCATTTCTTTTTCTTTCTATCTTACTAATTCTTTAGTGTATTTATAGTATTCTAGTATACTTTTCTCATTATTATATTGTTTGTAGCTGGCCGGGTGCTTGTTCCATCGGAATAGAATCATTCCAGCACACTCGCTCTTTTGGGATCGTTCGAAGCATAAAACTAATAAAAATGTAAAAATGAAGTTCAATGGACCCAACCGGTGTTTTGAAATTTCGGATAAACAAACCTATTCTTCATATTCATTAATCTTCATGGTGCTATTACATAATATGATGATTTTGACCTCTGACCACAATCAAGAGGCCCTTTTCTCTTTTTGTATACCCAAAAGAAGGGGATTTTTGATTTTTGAAGGAAAAATCATGACATGAGCCCGGGTTGGGTAAAAAAAACTACAACGAGACCCAAGACAAATGGAATCAAATAGTAAATCATATGGGTCTTAGGCTGGCTGTTATACAATCTATATTTGTATCCCAATTTTCTACTCCAAACCAATTGCCCATCATTCAAAATTCCAATTCTACCGATGCTTACTTTCTACAATAATATTAGGGTTGGAATTTGGCTGAATTAGCAATCCCCTGACCCGTCGCTTTTATTGTGCGGAAAAGCAGTCCCAAGAATTTATTGTCTTGTCTCAAAGATAATGAATTAATTGTCTTTTAATCCATTAGTGTTTGCCCCCTTTCGATTTCCGTGAGTTGGTTTTATCATTTAGCATTTTGTCTGCCGAATCGTCCGCTAACTCGCGATTCCATTAAAAATGAAAAATATCCTTTTTTTTTATAGATCAGAATCACATCATTTATCATTTGACTGACTCTATCGCCGTGCTGCGCCCCAGTGTATAGGTTTGCTTCAAAACAACTTTTTTACTGATATGAAACCTAATTTCGAGTACAAAAGACCCATATTTGGAATGAGTCTTTGAAGACTTCAAACTCTCATTTCATAACTCGACTTTTTGGGGGCGCAAGCCGGGCGACGAGATAGTATAGGTTCAAAGCAAAGCCTATAATTGGAATTTTCCGATAGAGAATCCACGAGTTGTTATATCTTATATCTAAGGCCCTTTTTCAAATCTATTTAATCTTAAACAGGGAGAGATAATAGAATCGATCAATGCATTCTGTAAAAGCAATAATTTGCTATTATGGATCGTAATGAAAAAAATAATACCAATAGCATATGAGTCTTTTCATATTATTCATTATTATTCTCTTAGCTAATAATATATTCATCTTACTAATACACATGAATTTCATAAGATTTCACCTTTATTTATTTATCTTTATTTATTTAATTGCTATAGAATTAGAATTGTAAACTCAATGTGAAATAATGTCTTTAGAGATACCCCGAGGTGCTGTGAAAGCAAGGCAAGAAAGTCTTATTTGTATAAGAACAGGATATGTCTATACCATATCAAAATAGAATTGAAGTAAGTGTAAGATTGAATTTTCTATTTCTATTGGATGAATCTTGAAAGGCGTTATGACCACAGCAA